CCTAAATATACTATAACTATAAATAACTATAAATAAAGTAAAGTGCAGCCGGATGGATCCAACCTATTCTTGAAATACACAACCCGCACACACTCCCTTTCCAAAAAAAATCAATACACCAATCACTACACTTAGATTTATTGGATTTGTTGCTAAAATATCGGTATTAAACCCGAAACCCCCGGCGGATGGCCAATGGCGTGAGAAAACGAAAGAATCGGTTACATTTTTCATATGCTTTCCTCTTATAGATAGGACTGACAAAGAACTTTGTTCTTTTTCTATTACTTCGCTCGCCCCTTTCTTTTTTGATCAATTTATTTATTTTTAATTGAATTTCCCCCTTTTTAATGGGAATAGATTAAATCTAGTAATTTCATTTAGGTTAGGTCTTAGGTCTCATTTCAATTGTGAAATATATCGTTTGTGGAAACGTTTCCTAAAAGGAAAAAGGTTTCCATTGTACTAAGCTAAGGACGGGAAGGAAGAAAGCGAGTGATCTGGTAATTCCTCATCCTCAAAGCAGTCTTTCCTGTAGTCTCAACAAATAAGTAATTATAGGAGTAAAGTGTTGATATAATTCGAAGAAGCAAACGACAATTTAATTTCAAGTTAATAAAGAAAAAAAGTAAAATAAGTATGTAATCTAAGGTACTTTTTTACATTTCTAGGATTAAACAAAAGGATTCGCAAATAAAAGCGCTAATGCCACAACCAGTCCGTAAATTGTTAAAGCTTCCATAAAAGCTAGACTAAGCAATAAAGTACCTCGTATTTTACCCTCTGCTTCTGGTTGTCTCGCAATACCCTCTACAGCTTGGCCTGCAGCAGTACCTTGACCAACTCCGGGTCCAATAGAAGCAAGTCCTACAGCCAATCCAGCAGCAATAACGGAAGCGGCAGAAATCAGTGGATTCATGGTAAGTTCCTCGCACCAAAAAAAAAAGAAATGGTTAATGATACAATCAACCAATGAATTATTACTTAATTTTATCATTAAGTTTGATCATTAAGATCTATTGGGTCGGAGTAACTAAAAACTAATGATAATATTACTGAATCGTCAGAACTACTTCGATATCTCGTTTTTTGTTTCTACCCATGATGAAGTTTTTGTAAATCCATATACATACGGCTCTAGTTATTGCATTTCTTTCTTTCCAACCATTCTTTCATTCCATCCTTCGTTCTTTACTCTTCTATATCCTTGAGTTCATCTGTTTTTTCATCCAATCCACAATCACAAATGAAACAGAAGAAAGGACTTGACTTATCTTGTAATCCATCTAATCTAAATGCAGTAAACTGCAATCAAATCAATATATGCAATCATCAATATATGCAATGGATATCAATATGATCGATATCAACGATATCAATATATCAATATAACGATATCAATATGTATATCAATACATATATATATATATATATATATATATATTTTTTTTTTATTTATTTTGCTTTATTTATTTTGCTATATATATTGCTATCTATATATATTGCTATATATATATTACATATATATAGCATATAGTTAGATATATATATAGTTAGTTAGTATATAGGTAAGGCATAAGGACTTCTATTTATATATAGATAGGACTATATAACTAGTGAATATCTAATATTACATATACATATTACATATACATTTCTTTCTTCCATAACGTAAACTGGCCACATTTTATATTGAATCGGATTATAGAATCATTCCTCGAAACCCACACAAAAAGTGGCTGGACTTATAGACATTACATACATCTAGTGTGACCTCCCCAACCCATCTTTTTTTTTACAATTCCGTAATATCGTTCATCTTCTCTCCTACGACTCTAGGTCATATATTCATACGTATTTATATCTATTATGTTCTCCAACCAAGCAGATTATCTTGAACCATGCATGAATTGGGATAAGCTAAAAAAAAAGACTATTTCGAAAACTAGTCAATGATGACCCTCCATGGATTCGCCTATATAAGCCGCGGCTAACGTTGCAAAAATAAGAGCTTGAATACCACTTGTAAATAATCCAAGAAACATGACAGGTATAGGAACTACTGAAGGGACTAAAGAAACAAGAACAACAACTACTAATTCATCAGCCAATATATTCCCGAAAAGTCGAAAACTAAGAGATAAGGGTTTTGTGAAATCTTCTAGGATGTTAATTGGTAAAAGTATTGGAGTTGGTTTGATGTATTTCTCGAAATAACCCAACCCTTTTTTGGTAAGACCTGCATAAAAATATGCCACTGACGTGGGTAAAGCTAAAGCAACAGTAGTATTTATATCATTCGTGGGCGCAGCTAACTCCCCATGAGGTAACTGTATGATTTTCCAAGGTAAAAGGGCACCTGACCAATTAGAAACAAAAATAAATAGGAACATAGTTCCAATAAAGGGAACCCAAGGTCCATATTCTTCTCCAATCTGGGTTTTGCTCAAGTCTCGAATAAATTCAAGAACATATTCAAAGAAATTCTGACCGTCGGTCGGAATGGTTTGTGGATTCCGAACAGCTATGATGGCTGAACCTAACAAGATAGCAATTACGACCCAAGAAGTGATAAGTACTTGGGCATGGATTTGTAAACCTCCTATTTGCCAATAGAAATGTTGGCCTACTTCTACACCCGATATATCGTATAACCCCTTGAGTGTTTTAATGTAACATGGTATAACATTCATATTGTCCTCTGATAGAAATTGAACTTCAAAAAAGGAATTAGTTTGATTCAACCATTTCTTTCTCAACTCACCAACTTGAATCATTAATCATATATTTAGGATACCAAGAAATCACATAACATCATAATATATATCAATATCCCCAGTTCTTTTTTTTATCTATTTTAAAAAATTCAAAAAAAAAGTAACCGATCCAATAAATCTATGGAGTTGCCCAATAATTAACATTAACTAATTTTATTATTCTTAATCTTAATCATAATCAACGATTTCTTATATAGCTAGAACGACCTTCACAAATTGCGGATACTAATTTGTTAAGAATCAATCGAATTGAAGCTATAGCGTCATCGTTGGCTGGAATCGAAATATCTGCAAGATCTGGGTCACAATTTGTATCGATTAAACAAATCGTTGGAATCCCCAAAATGGCACATTCTCGAAGAGCCGTATATTCTTCTTGCTGATCAACGATGATCACAATATCAGGCAATCCCGTCATATATTTGATCCCACCGAGATATGTTTGCAAGGTAGATAATTTTCTCTTCAACATTGCTGCATCTCTTTTGGGGAGACGGTTGAGTTTCCCCATCTTTTCTTCTGCTCTTAAGTCCCTGAACTTATAAAGTCTCGTTTCCGTAGTGGACCAATTCGTTAACATACCACCGAGCCATTTTTGATTAATAAAATGAGACCGGGCCCTTATTGCAGCTGATGCTACTGAATCCGATGCTTTATTTTTGGTACCGACGATTAAGAAGTTTTTTCCCCTACTTGCTGCATCAAAAACTAAATCACAGGCTTCTGATAAAAAACGAGCAGTTCTAGCGAGATTTGTAATATGAATACCTTTACGCTTTGCAGAAATGTAAGGGGCCATTCTAGGATTCCATTTCTTAGTACCATGACCAAAATGAACTCCTGCTTCCATCATCTCTTCCAAATTGATGTTCCAATATCTTCTTGTCATTTTTTCCCACACTTCCTTTTTGTTTTTTCTTTTTCGTATTATTAACAAAGAGACGAGGTACCTTGAAATAAATAATTGTTCCGATGGAACCTTCTACCGGGGATTGACCATTGATACACGGCACAAACCATAAATTTTTTTAATTACTTATTTTATTTATTACCAAATCAATAATCAGACCAGTATAGTTAAAAGATAGTTAAAGTGAAAATGAATCCGCTCTTAGGAATCATTAAATCGCATAAATGATTGTTCTGATGTCTAATGTAAATTTGTCTCATGGAAATTGTTTGTCGCGTAAGAACAAAATAATTCTCTATGGTGTAACAAAATATCTCTCATTTCCAACTCGAATAGATTTTTTCTTTTGATTTCCAAATAAATGTTTTTGTCTTGCCTTGAACGGTGCACAAATTTTTGGAATCCGGTACCAACAGGTATAATCCCCCCCAGAACAACGTTCTCTTTCAGGCCTTTCAACCAATCAATACGACCTCGTAGAGCAGCTTTTGCTAAAACTCGAGCGGTTTCTTGAAAACTTGCTTCGGATATGAAACTTTGAGTATTCAGAGACGCTCTTGTTATTCCCAATGAGATTGCCCGATAACAGATCGATTCGTCCAAAGCGCGCCCTGCTCGTTCCGCTCGCAACAATCCGATTAATTCTCCAGGCGAAAAAACATTAGACATTCCATCTTCTGAAACCAACACTCTTGATGTTACTTGACGTACAATAATCTCTATATGTCTATTATGGATCTGTACCCCCTGGGATCGATAAACCTTTTGGATCTTATTAACCAAAGAGATACGACTTTGGGCTATGGTTAGCTCAGCTCCAATCAAAAACCCCCAGGGGATCCCAAGAATTCTTGGTATACGCTCGTTCCAACCTTCAACTCTCCTTTCGAGGTTCATCGATATTGAATCAATCGAACGCACTTCTAAGATTTGTTCTACTTTTGGAAGACCTTGCGTTATGTCACCAGATCTCGATTTTTCATATATAAATGTAACTAATGTATCTCCTTCGTAAAGGATTTTCCCATAATGACCATGAACAGTTGCTCCAGGAGTAGCCAAATAAGACTTAGCCGATCTTATAACTAAAAAGTCGACATTAACAATTAAAATTTGACCAGATTTTTTTACGTGTGGTTCGTATTTAAATAGACATACATTTTCACAAATAAATTGTCCAAGGCTAATTTTGATCGATGTCTCTTCACAATAATCATGATGGAGAAAGCACCAATTCAAATGGAATGGGTTCAAAATGATGTTACTGCATAGATCGGGATTATAAATCCTCCTATTTTCATCTATTAAACAGT